TTCCTGCTGCGGTTTGAGCGGCAAATGGTGTCCCTCTTCTTGTACCTTTGAATCCACAAGTACCGGCGGAGTACCAAGAAATTACACGACCCCGTACATCTGTAACAGTAACAATTGTATTGTTGAAACTTGCTTGAACATGAATAACTCCCTTTGGTATTCTACGCGTACTTTTACGTGATCCAATACGTCCATTCCTACGTGAACCGATTCTTGGTATGGGTTTTGCCATATTTTATCATCTCATAAATCTAAGTCAGAGATATATGGATATATCCATTTCATGTCAAAAAGGATCCTTTTTTTATTTTTCTGTGTATATCGTGGGTGGCCTTTAGGGGTCCTTTTTTTTTATAAAGATTATCCTTGTCTTTGTTTATGTCTCGGATTGGAACAAATTACTATAATTCGTCTCCGCCTACGGATCAGTTGACATTTTTCACAAATTTTCCGAATGGAGGCCCTTATTTTCATATTGGTCATTCCTTACCTTAATTCCGAATCCACTTATTGGAAGAAAATAAGTTTCTTGAAATTTCCTATTTCGAATTGTATCTCTACAAAAAAAGGAATATTTCAATTGAAAAGACTACTTCACCTAATCATTAGAATCTTTGTTTCGTATTCTCTAAATTATATGCTGGTTGAATCGTACTTACCGCAATTTTGACTCTATATGACCTAGTATATGTATCAAACTATGTCGAATCCTTCCTGAAACGTAACCTAGAATAGGATCCCCTTTATCTAAACAAACCCAAAATACACCATTGGGAAGTGATTCAGTAAGTAAACCTTCATAAATCCTTTTTTTGTTCTTTCATTCCAAGTGAAACCAAAAATCCCTTGCAAAGTCTCAACTAATGAGGGAGCAGTGATATTATAAACCACCTCTTGTCTCTTTTTTATACAAATAGGGGAGTTCTGTGTATAATTCGAATATCATAAAGATTACCATATATAACACAAAATTTCTCCGCCGATTCCCTGTAGTCGAGCTTCTCGGTCTGTCATTATACCTCGAGAAGTAGAAAGAATTACAATCCCAATCCCGCCTAAAATTCTAGGAATTCGTTGATAGTTAGAATAGATTCGTAGACCAGGTCGACTGATCCGTTTTAAATTTAAAATAGTTTTATATGGTCCTTTCCTATTCCTTCTATGTCGTAGGGTTAAAACCCAAAAATCCTTGTTATTTTCCTGATGTTTCCTTACGTTTTCAATAAAACCTTCTCGTAAAAGTATTTTAACAATGTTTTCGGTGATGTTAGTAGATGGTATTCGAACCATTCCTTTTCTATTCATGTCAGCATTGCGAATAGAGGTTATTATGTTAGCAATAGTGTCCTTACCCATGATAAACGAAAATTATTGTTTACTTTGAATTTTGATCTAATCAACATGCTTTTTTTTATTTTATTAAATAGTTACGGATTTTAAAAGGTATATGCGTGATACACAATCTACTAATTAATTTCATTCAAATACTATAACTATCTCACGGTCTCATCTTATAATACTTCAGGTGCTAATGAAATTATTTTAGTGAAATTTAACTGTCTTAATTCTCGGGCAATCGCACCAAAAATTCGAGTTCCTTTTGGATTTCCTTCTTGATCAATAATAACCGCAGCATTGTCATCATATCGTATTATCATACCGTTTTCTCGTTTGAGTTCTTTACAAGTACGTACAATTACAGCTCTGATCACTTCTGATCTTTCTAGAGGTGTATTTGGGACGGCTTTCTTGATTACAGCAACAATAACGTCACCAATATGAGCATATCGTCGATTACTAGCCCCTATGATTCGAATACACATCAATTCTCGGGCTCCGCTATTATCCGCTACATTCAAAAGGGTTTGAGGTTGAATCATATTATTTTTGAATCTCTTCTTTCAATGCAAAGCAAAGGGCGAAGTAAAAAAAACGAAATTTGCAATTGTTTTTTTTTCATCTCAAACAAAGACCGCTTTCCTTTGATTCTACATTTCTATCCCGAAATAATGAGTTGGGTTCGGATAGGTATTTTGGACGCTGCTATTGAAATAGCTTTTCTGGCTATATTTTCTGCTACTCCACCCATTTCATAAAGTATTCTACCTGGTTTAACAACAGCTACCCAATATTCGGGGGATCCTTTCCCTGAACCCATACGTGTTTCTGCGGGTCTCACTGTAACGGGTTTGTCTGGGAATATACGTACCCATATTTTCCCCCCCCGCCGTGCATTTCGTGTCATTGCCCTTCGTCCCGCTTCTATTTGTCTAGATGTGATCCAAGCGGGTTCAAGTGCCTGAATAGCGTATTTACCGAAGCAAATACGATTGCCTCGATAAGATATTCCTTTCATTCTTCCTCTATGGTGTTTACGAAATCTGGTTCTTTTGGGGTTATAGTTGATGGTTGTTTCTCAATTCCATCTCTACTACAGAACCGGACATGAGAGTTTCTTCTCATCCAGCTCCTCGCGAATGAAACGATTTTTTAAAATATACATGTATTTACTGAATAATAGACTGAATCATGGGATTCTTTGATATTTCATTTAATCTATTATAAATTTTATAAATTTGTATATCTTCTTTTGATAGAAAACTAAACTAAATATGTATTTATAGATTCTATAATAAATTTTTTTATTTTGTTTTGCCTTTTCTTTTTTTATCTATTATTATATTTGATCAACTCAAATTTAGAAATATAATAAAATGGAAACGTTCGCGGGCGGATATTTACTCTTTTAATATGTGTTTCGGTTCTAGGGTTAGCCTATGAAACGACCTCTCACAATAAATGGATTGGTCTTGGGTTCCTTCCGCCATCCTACCCAATGAATTATTAGGATTCGTTTTCAATAAAATATTATGTATTCACGGGTTCCCTCGTTCCCATCGCCTCTCGATTAATGGTTAGGTCTTAATTCTACAATGGAGCCCTTTCTTTAATAAAATTTGTTCTTGAGTCAATCTTCTCAGTCTTTGTTGTCTCGGGGCTCTTGGCTTTTTTGTTATATGAACAAATTCATCTAATTATGAATCCATCAGTCTTGATGCTTTATTACACTACCTTTTATGAGATAACCCGTAGACCTTACATATTACATACATATTGGAATCATATATCATTCATATTCTTTTTCTCTCTCTCTTTCTTTCATCCTTCCATTTACCCGCATACTTTTATTGCTTCACAACTCATAATCGGATTGTTTTTTTTTTTATGCAAAAAAGATTTCTGTTGCTACAATGATATGACCAATATAACATATCTTGCCTGGTTGGTTTTTTAGATCCGGATAATGCGAAGCGATGAGTTGGTTATTAGTTTTATAATTTTTAGTTCAGATTATGTACAGATTATGTATGGGCTGATCGATCCTTTTTATTTTTAATCCGAACCTTAACGACGAGTCGCACACTAAGCATAGCAATTATATCAAAAGATTAATTGAATTTTTATTCAACCTTATAGAATTGCTCATTTTTTATTTAAATGAAAAAGACCGATTTGTCATTTCTTGGTCTATGATTGAATAAAACGTAAACACAAGTTGAGTAAGGGCTTATTATTGCTCGTCTACAAATATCCAAATTTTTATGCCTAATACCCCATAGATAGTTCGAACTGTATAGGAACAATAATCAATTTTAGCTCGAATGGTTTGTAGAGGAACCCTCCCTTCTCTGATCCATTCGACACGTGCAATTTCTTTTCCGTCTATACGCCCCGCAATTTGTACTTGAATTCCCTTAGTACCCCCTTGTTCAGTTAATTCAATAGCTTTTTTCATTGCTTTGCGAAACGAAACTCTATTCTTTAATTGTCCGGCTATAAATTCTGCAAGAATATTAGGGTGTCCATAAGGGTTTCCTATTCTTGTAATAGCAATGTTGAGTTTTCGGTTCACACAATTTAATTCTTTTTGTACATTCATCTGTAATTCTTCAATTCTTCGAGACCCACCTTCTATTAATAACTTTGGGAATCCCATAAAAATTATTACTTGAATAAGATCAATTCTTTTTTGAATCTCGATACGTGCAATTCCCTCAACACCAGAGAATATTCTCATATTTTTTTGTATATAATTCCTGATACAATCTCGTATTTTTTGATCTTCTTGTAAACCTTCGGAATATTTTTTGGGGTGTGCAAACCAAATAGAATGATGCCCTTGGGTTGCACCAAGTCTAAAACCGAGTGGATTTATTTTTTGTCCCATAATCCCCCATTATTATACATGTCATAACACGTTATATCTGTGTACTTTTCTTTAGTTATCCATCCAGGTTTGTTTAAGCCTAATATGGTGTATTGGTATCTTTTACACTCTTCCTCATTGAACGATATGTTTTTCAATACAATAGTTATAGAACAAGTGGGTCGTTTTATGGGATAACTCCGGCCTCGAGCTCGAGGTTTTAACTTTTTCACAGTAGTACTTTTGTTGACTTCCACTTTACTAATGACTAAATTTTTTTCGTTGAAACCCATATTGTGACTAGCATTTGCTGCTGCCGAATAAACCAATTTTAAAATTGGATAACATGCTCGATAAGGCATGAGTTCGAGTATCATCATTGTTTCTTCGTAGGAACGTCCCCGAATCTGATCAATTACTCTTCGCGCTTTGTGAGCGGACATATATATATGTTGACCTAAAGCGTATACTTCCGTATATTGATTCTTTTTTATCTTCTTTATCATAGGGTTTACCTCTTAGTAATCAACGAAACAATAGGTATCTATATTCATTTTTTTCTTTTTAAAATTTTAATAATTAATATTATTAACGACGAGATCTATTATCATTTTTCACATGCCCCCGGAAATTTCGAGTAGGCGCAAATTCTCCCAATTTATGACCTACCATGCGATCTGTTATATAAACGGGCAAGTGGTCTTTTCCGTTATGAATAGCAATAGTATGCCCAATCATTGTGGGTATAGTGGTAGATGCTCGGGACCAAGTTACTATTATTTCTTTTTCTGCC